TGTTTAAAATGAATAATCATATCTTTAATACCACAAATTAAAATTTTTTATAAACTATATAAACAAATCCAAATCAATAACTCAGATTTTAAAAATAAAAAATTTAAAGGTACTCAATGTAAAAATAATAATAAAAACTCACGTCTTTCTCCTATTTTAAAAGAAAATATTCTTGAACAAATTTTTCCATGTTGAGAAAAAGAATATAAAAATAAAGAATACACAGCTCTATAAAAAACTAAAAAAAATAAACAGACCATTATAAATTTACTATAATAAACTAAAGAATTAATTAATAAAATTTCACCTAATAAATTAAAAGATGGGGGGGCCGATATTCTAGAAGAACATAACAAAAATCACCATAATGATAAATTAGGTAATAAATTTATAAACCCTTTATTTAAAAATAATCTTCGTCTATGAGTACGCTCATACAAAATATTTGCCAAACAAAATAAACCAGAAGATCTTAAACCATGGGCTAACATCAGAGCTAAGCCCCCCCAAAATCCTCATAAATTTAGTGTTAAAATACCAGCCAAAATTATTCCTATATGAGAGATTGATGAGTAAGCAATCAATAATTTCATATCACTTTGCCGTAAACAAATTATAGAAATAAAAATTCCCCCAATTAAAGAAATAATAATAATAAAATTATTAATTTTTATACCAAAATCAATAAACAATTTTATAACTCGGAATAAACCATATCCCCCAAGCTTTAATATTACCCCCGCAAGAATTATAGAACCAGAAATAGGGGCCTCTACATGAGCCTTAGGTAACCATAAATGAATAACAAATATAGGAATTTTAACAAAAAAAACCATATTTATACAAATATATATTAATAAATTACTTTTATACTCCTTTAAAAAATAAAATTCCAATCTATCTAATTTTATATTCAAATAAAATAAAACAATTATTACAGGTAAAGAAACCATTAATGTATAAAATAAAAGATAAAACCCCGCCCCCATACGCTCAGGTTGTCTACCTCATCCTAAAATTAAAATAAAAATTGGAACTAAGCTAATTTCAAAAAATAAATAAAAATTAAACAAATTTAAAGAACTAAAAGTTAATACTAAACTTAAAAGTAAAATTATAATATTAAGTATAAACAATTTTGTATAAAATTTATTTATATAAATCCCCTTTCTAGCAATTAATATCAATATACAAATCCAAATTCTTAAACAAATTAAAGTATAAGACAATAAATCAAATCCCAAAAAATAAGAAATATTAAACATACCGCTAAAATCAATTTTAATTATTAATATCAATATTAATAAAGAAAAAATATAAGAAAATATTCAAAATCTTAAAATATAAGATATAAAAATTAAAAATAATAAACTTAAAATAAATATTATCATTACCTATCATAAAGAATTATATACTATTACTATATCCAACCCATAAGTTCGAATCAATAAAACAAGTAATGAAAGTCCCAAAGAACTTTCACAAATTCTAAAAGTTAAAAAAAATATAGAAATAAAATATTCATAATTAAACTGCCTACAATAAAAAAATAATAAAACATATAAAGAAACCACTATCGCCTCTAATCTAATTAATATTAACAAAAAATGCTTATATTTTAAAATATAAACCAAAACTCTAGATATAAATAGTATTATTAAAGTAAAAATAAATCTATATATTAACATTTTTAAATGTTTTAATAATTTAATTAAAATACTGATCTTGTAAATCAGAAATAAGACTTTTTCTTTTAAAACTTCAAAGTAATAAATATTCTTTACATCTATAATCTCCAAAATTATTATTTTTATAAACTACACTTTGATATTTTAATAATTATTACTATTAATTGATTAATTTCTTTATCTTTTGTTTTTATATCACACCCTTTAAGTTTAGGATTTATCCTCCTTATTCAAACTATTTCCTTAAGATTAATAACCAATCTTCTATATTATAATTCTTGATTTAGCTATATTATATTTTTAGCAATAGTTAGAGGTCTTCTAATTATATTTATTTATATAACAAGAATCGCATCCAATGAAAAATTTAATATACCTAAATTAACTAAAATAATATTATCTTTTTTTATTATCTCAATTTTAATTATTCTACTTTTAAACTCTGATAGATTTTATATTAATTATATAAATAATTCATTAATCACATTAAGACAATCTTTCCTAGAATTTAACAATATCTCCTTAAAAAAATTTTATAATATACCCTTTATAAGATTAATTATTATTCTAATATTTTATCTATTTTTTACTCTAATCGTAATTGTAAAAATTACAAATATTAAATACGGTCCCCTACGACAAAAATAATGATAAAACTATTAAAAAAATCACCTTTAATTAAAATAATAATTAACTCTTTAGTTAAATTACCAACTCCTTCAAACATCACAACTCTTTGAAATTTTGGTAGATTACTAGGATTATGTTTAATAATTCAAATTATTACAGGATTATTCTTAGCAATACATTATTGTCCCAATATTGATATAGCCTTCAATAGAGTTTCTCATATTTGCCGGGATGTAAACTACGGTTGAATACTTCGATCTATCCACGCTAATGGAGCTTCTTTTTTTTTTATATGCCTTTATACCCATATTGGACGAGGCCTTTATTTTAGATCTTTTAATTTAACTGAAACTTGAATAACCGGTGTAACAATCTTACTTATTACCATGGCCACCGCTTTCCTAGGATATGTTTTACCTTGAGGACAAATATCATTTTGAGGTGCCACTGTTATTACTAATATACTTTCAGCTATTCCCTATATAGGAACTTCTATTGTTCAATGATTATGAGGGGGTTTTGCAGTAGATAACGCCACTTTAAATCGATTTTTTACCCTTCATTTTCTTTTACCTTTTATCATTACAGCCCTAGTTATAATTCACTTAATTTTTCTTCATCAGACAGGCTCCAATAACCCTTTAGGAACTTCTAGAAAAATAGATATAATTCCCTTTCATCCATTCTTCACCTTAAAGGACTTGATTGGTGCAGTATTAATAATATTTTTATTATTAACTTTAACACTCCAAGCCCCATACTACTTAGGAGATCCTGATAATTTCACCCCAGCTAACCCCCTAGTAACCCCAATCCATATTCAACCAGAATGATATTTTTTATTTGCTTATGCAATCTTACGCTCAATTCCTAGAAAATTAGGAGGAGTAGTAGCTTTAGTAATATCTATTGTCTCCCTTTACTTCTTACCTTTTATTAATAAAAAAAATTTTCAAAGAACTCAATTTTACCCTATAAATAAAACTTTATTCTGAACATTTTTTTCTATCTTCATCCTTTTAACCTGAATCGGAGCTCGACCTGTAGAAACCCCATATATTCTAACAGGCCAAATTTTAACAATTTTATATTTTTCTTTTTTCTTACTAAACCCTTTAATAAGAAAACTTTGAGACAATTTAATTTTTAAAATCTAAGTTAATGAACTTGTATAAGTATATATTTTGAAAATATAAAAAAGAAATAAATAATTTTCTATTAACTTGTACTAAAAAAAGTTAATTAAACAAAATAAAATACTAAATATATAACACCCCCAAAATATAATAATATTATATTTAAAGAGATTGGTAAATAGCTTTTTCATGCTAAATTTATTAACTTATCATAACGATACCGAGGGACAGTACCTCGCACCCAAATTCAAAAAAATATAATCAAGATTAATAAAAAATAATCCCTAATTTTAATTAACCTAGCACCTCTTAATAAAATAACTCTTACTATACATATAAATAAAATTCTGGCATACTCAGCTAAAAAAATTAAAGCAAATAACCCTCTTCTATACTCAACATTAAACCCAGAAACTAGCTCAGATTCACCTTCAGCAAAATCAAAAGGAGATCGATTAGTCTCAGCTAATAAAGAAATAAATAAAATAAGCCTTAAAGGAAGAAATAAAAATAAAAATCAAATATTCTCCTGAAACTTAAAAAAACATTTCAAATCAAATCTACCAATTAAAAACAAAAAAGAAATTAAAAGTAGAATTAAACTTACCTCATAAGAAATTATTTGAGCAATAGACCGTAATCTACCAATTATTGCATAATTAGAATTAGAAGATCAGCCAGATAATATTACTCTATAGACTCTTAATCTTGATACACACAATAAAAATAAAACAGAAAAATAAAAATTTAAATTTAAAAAATAAAAAGGTAGACAAATCCATAACCTTAAGGCAAAAATAAAATTTAAAACAGGGGCTATATAATATAAGTTTACATTCGACAAAATAGGTATACATTGTTCTTTAGAAAAAAGTTTCAACGCATCTCTAAAAGGCTGTAATAAACCTATTAACCCTATTTTATTAGGACCCTTACGTAAATGAATATACCCTAAAATTTTACGTTCAAGTAAAGTAAAAAAGGCTACTCCAATTAAAACCATTACTAATAAAATTAAAATTATAATCAAAGATATAATAAAATCTTTAATCAAGTATTATTTGTAATAAAATTACATTAAAAGATTCTAAATCTATTGCACTAATCTGCCAAAATAACCCTTTAATAAAATTCAATTTTTATTTATGAAACTAGTATTTGGTCCTTTCGTACTAAAATACTAAAACTTTATAGAGATAGAAACCAACCTGGCTCACACCGGTTTAAACTCAGATCATGTAAAATTTTAAAAGTCGAACAGACTCAACAACCTAGCTTCTTCACCAAATTTAAATTTTAATCCAACATCGAGGTCGCAATCTTTTTTTTCGATTAGAACTCTAAAAAAAAATAACGCTGTTATCCCTAAGGTAATTTAATCTTATAATCTTTTAACAAGGATCAATCATTCATAAATTAATGTTTAAATAAAAAAAAAGTTTAATAAATTTTTTAATCACCCCAATTAAATATAGTTATATATTAAATAATTAACTACTTAAAATAAATAATACACAATTATATAAAATTCTATAGGGTCTTCTCGTCTTCTATAAACATCTAAGCTTTTTAACTTAAAAATAAAATTCTAATATTTTAAACAGAGACAGCTAATTTTTCATTCAACCCTTCATTCAAGCTTTCAATTAAAAAACTAATGATTATGCTACCTTTGTACGGTCAAATTACCGCAGCCATTTAAAATATCATAGGGCAGGTTAGACTTTAAAATATATTCAAAAAGACATGTTTTTAATAAACAGGTGAAAATTATTTTGCCGAGTTCCTTTACTTAAACTATAATTTTTAATTATATTTATATATATATGTATTATACTAATTTTATCATTTTTTCCAAATATTAATTAATTAAAATCTTCATTTTAATAAAACAAATAAATTTAATAAAAATTAAAAATAATCAAAAAATTAGTTATAAAACACTATAAAAAATAAAAACTTTTAATCCTATTTAATAAAATAAAAACTATCTCAATTATATAATATATAATCTAAAGCTCATCCCCTAAATTATTAAATTTTACTACTATCTAAATTAAAAATTAAATTAAATAATTAAATAAAAATAAAATTAAATTTTTTTCTTAAAAAACTAGATATATTTAAAAATGAATAGCATTTCACATCTATAAAATTATTTATAATATTTATTCTACAATAAAAAAAATAAATTTATAGCTCTTTTAAATTCGAGAAATTTAAATATTTAAAATTTATTTAATAAACCCTGATACACAAGGTACAAAATAATAATTTTTCTTTTAAAATATACCCTTCGTTCTTTTACAATACTAATAAACTATTATTAAAACTAATTTTTTCATTAAATTAATAAAATTAAAATTATTATTTTTAATTTAATACCTAACAAACACCCCTAATAAGAAATAATTATCGAATTATACTATTCAAAGTAATCTTTTTAATGTAAATAAAATGCTTATCTTAAGCTTTAAATCGAATTCTAGAAACACCTTCCGGTACTTCTACTATGTTACGACTTATTCCACTTTATAGTGAAAGCGACGGGCGATATGTACATATTTTAGAGCTTAAATCATCATTAAAATTTTTTAATAATTACATTCAAATCCAATTTCAAAATTACTTAAAATAATTTTTCCAACTTATTTAAATATTGTAACCCATCTCTTCTCATATATAAACTATATCATGACCTGATTTTATTTCAATAAAAATTTTGAATATTTAAATTCAACTAAAATATTCTTCATACGGCGATATACAAGCTAAAAATATGAGTAAATTTAATCGTGGAATATCAATTACAGGACAGGTTCCTCTGAATAGACTAAAATACCGCCAAATTAATTAATTTTCAAGAATAAAACTAATACTAATTTAGTAAAAAATATACTTTTTTATAATAGGGTATCTAATCCTAGTTTCAAACAAAATTTTCTAGCTTCATTAAATTTTTTAAAATTATATAAATATAAAATTTCACCTAATAAATTTCTTTATAAATTCAATAAATTATAATTAACTAATACTAAATAATTTATATCATATAATTTGTATAACCGCAACTGCTGGCACAAATTTAGTCTATATTCTAAATTATTACTATTTCTTAATTCCTTAAATAAATAAAACTAATTATTGCAAAATTTATTCAAAAATAAATTATTTAAACTAATATTTTTAACACTATCATTTACATTTAAAATAAAATTATATATAAATTTTTAAGTTTTAAAACTTTTAACGAAAAACTACTTTATAACATCATTTTTTATATAAGACTTATTTATACATTATAAATTTGCCAAATAAAATTTAAAATATCTAAAAACTTTAAACCTCTATATAAATACTAAAAATTCACTAATTAATAATATATAATAATAATTTTATAAAATTAAAATTCTATAATAAAAATTTAAATAAAAAGTCCAATAATTAATGATTTGGAATTAAATATTGGATTAGAAAAATTAAGGCTTAAGTGAAAAATCCAATAATTAATGATTTGGAATTAAATATTGGATTAGAAAAATTAAGGCTTAAGTGAAAAATCCAATAATTAATGATTTGGAATTAAATATTGGATTAGAAAAATTAAGGCTTAAGTGAAAAATCCAATAATTAATGATTTGGAATTAAATATTGGATTAGAAAAATAATTTAAAAACTATAGTAAAATATATAACCCCATCTAATTTACAAGTACTAAAAACTATCTCCCGTATACCCTAATATTGAATAATCCTAAATTCATAATTCACTTATAAAATAAATATAAAATAAAAATTTTTAGAAAAACTTAAGGCTTAAGTTAAACCCCCAATAATTAATGATTCGGAATTAAATATTGGATTAGAAAAACTTAAGGCTTAAGTGAAAAGTCCAATAATTAATGATTCGGAATTAAATATTGGATTAGAAAAACTTAAGGCTTAAGTGAAAAGTCCAATAATTAATGATTCGGAATTAAATATTGGATTAGAAAAACTTAAGGCTTAAGTGAAAAGTCCAATAATTAATGATTCGGAATTAAATATTGGATTAGAAAAACTTAAGGCTTAAATGAAAATTCTACCAAATTTAAAATAACCCCTACCGCTATAAAAATATATAAATAAAATACTAATAATAGCTTAAATGAAACTTTTATAGTTAATAATTTAAAATTAAACACAAAATTCTAACATAAAAAAAAAGTACTTTTTTTACTTTAAAAAAAAAAGTTATTTATAACATATATATAAATTAGGATTAATAATTTCATATTTTAATATACATATTCTATAAATATTATCAATAAATATTCCTAAATTATTATTTTTAATCATATTATTATTTAATTTAATGGTAATTTAAGGTAGTTTTTTTTTTTTTTTTTATTTCTATATATATAAAAGTTATATTTAAATATATATTAATTAAATTTTTATTAATTAAAAAATAATTATTTATTTTGTAATATTATGTATTTATTATTAATAATATAATAATATTTATATATATATTAAATATTTATATATATATATAATATAAATATAAAATATCATTTTTAATAATTTAATATATATATTTTAATAATAAATATTCAAGAATAATATTTTAAATTTAATTTTTATTAGATTTTTCTTTTCTATGTATAACCCTTAGGGTTTATATACAACAAGTATTAATTAATATATTTTACTTATCTATTAAAAGACCCTTTAGAAATCATTAACTTTAAATTCTATAAAATAATGATTTATTCAAGTGATATTGTTAAATAAGTATATAATCATTATTTTATATTAATATATATAAATTTTAATATTAAATAAATCATTAAACTTTGATATAAGGGAAAATTTTAGCCTTAAGTTTTAAGTTTTTTCTTTAGATAAAAATCCCCGTTTAAATTCTCTAGACCCTCAAAATCCTTGTTTTGTACTTAAAAAAAATTAACAAATTTTACTGAGGATTTCCATCTAAAAAATTCGCATTTTTTTTTGTAATTTCACCTATGTTATTTAAAAGACTTTTTATGAAAGTATAAAAAAAAGACGGGAATTTTCATAGAGTGCCTGACTAAAGGACCCTCTTGATGGGGGGGAAAAAATAGAAAAATCTATCTCTATGAAATCCTCATTTAAAGATTTTTTTGCCAAAATTTAAAAAAAAATCACTTTTTTTACTTTTTTTTCAAAAAAAAAAAAATACAAAATTTAATTAATTAAAAATTTTAAGATAAAAATTTTTAATAATTTAAAATTTTATTCTAAAACCTAAATTTTAATTTTAATTTCTAAATTTAAAGCTTAAAACCCCCAATAATTAATGATTCGGAATTAAATATTGGATTAGAAAAACTTCTTAGGCTCAAGTGAAAACCCCAATAATTAATGATTCAGAATTAAATATTGGATTAGAAAAACTTTAGGCTTAAGTGAAAAGTCCAATAATTAATGATTCGAGATTAAATATTGGATTAGAAAAATTTAAGGCTTAAGTTAAACCCCCAATAATTAATGATTCGGAATTAAATATTGGATTAGAAAAACTTAAGGCTTAAGTGAAAAGTCCAATAATTAATGATTCGGAATTAAATATTGGATTAGAAAAATTAAGGCTTAAGTGAAAAATCCAATAATTAATGATTTGGAATTAAATATTGGATTAGAAAAATTAAGGCTTAAGTGAAAAATCCAATAATTAATGATTTGGAATTAAATATTGGATTAGAAAAATTAAGGCTTAAGTGAAAAATCCAATAATTAATGATTTGGAATTAAATATTGGATTAGAAAAATTAAGGTTTAATTTAAACTAAATAACTTTTTTTAGTACAATATAAATTATATTTAATAGAATAAATCTACTACCTAAAGCTTCAAAAACTTTTATACATTTTATACTAAAATATAATTAACAAAAAGATAAGCTAAATTAAGCTAATGGACTCATACCCCATTTATAAAGGAATCTCCCCTTTTCTTTTTAATAATTTTTATATATAAATATATATTATATTCCATACTAATTTTAAGAAGATTAATCTCTATCTCCTCTAGATCTTGATTAACCGCCTGAATAGGGCTAGAAATAAACTTATTATCTATTATTCCCTTAATAAAATCCAATAAATACTTTTCTTCAGAAACTATAACCAAATATTTTATAATTCAAGCAATTTCTTCCATAATTTTACTTTTTTCTTTAATCACAATAGTTAATTTAAAAGATTTCAACCTAATTAATAACTTCTTAACCCCAATATCCTTTTTATCAACATCTGCTCTTTTATTAAAAATAGGGGCATCCCCCTTTCATTTCTGGCTCCCTGAAGTAGTTAGAGGATTAAATTGAAAAAATACTTACATTATCTTAACCTGACAAAAACTAGCCCCAATAATTTTACTAATAAGAATTAAATTTAATTTAATATATATATCTAGAATTATTATTTTATGTTCAATAACAGGAAGTATTTTAATACTTAACCAAATTTGTTTAAAAAAATTACTCTCCTATTCATCAATTAACCATATAGCTTGGATATTTTCATCTATATTAAACTCTTACAGAAACTGACTAATATATTTTATTATTTATTGTATAATAAATCTTATTATTATATACTTTTTAAACAAATTTAACATTTATCATATTGTTCAATTAACTAAAATATTTAGAGAAAATAAAAATTTAAAAATTTTATTTTTAATTAACTTTATATCTTTAGGGGGTTTACCCCCATTTTTAGGATTTCTCCCTAAATGAATTACAGTTAATCAACTTATTAATAACAAATTTTATTTTATTACCCTTATACTTATTTTATTCTCTCTTTTAACTTTATATATTTACCTACGACTAAGATTTTCAAGATGAACTTTATTAACCTCAGAAATTTTTATTAGTTACTCTCCATCTATAAACTCAATAATTACAATAATATTCATTAGTCTTCTCAGACTTTTACTATATCCAATAATCTTTTTAATTAATTAAGAATTTAAGTTAAAATAAACTATTAACCTTCAAAGTTAAAATTAGAATAATTTCTAATTCTTAAATTATAATATTTTTATATACCTTTAAATTTGCAATTTAAAATCATTATTTGAATATATAATTAAAATTGATAAAAGAAGTTTCTCTTCATAAATAAATTTACAATTTATCGCCTTAAATCAGCCATCTTACCGAATAAATGATTATACTCCACTAATCATAAAGATATTGGAACATTATATTTTATCTTTGGCTCATGAGCAGGAATAGTAGGGACCTCTATAAGAATACTTATCCGAACTGAACTAGGATCCCCCGGAAGATTAATTGGGGATGACCAAATTTACAACAGAATTGTAACTGCTCATGCTTTTATTATAATTTTTTTTATAGTTATACCTATTATAATTGGAGGCTTCGGAAACTGATTAATTCCTTTAATATTAGGGGCCCCAGATATAGCTTTCCCGCGACTTAATAATATAAGATTTTGATTATTACCTCCTTCTTTAACCTTTCTCTTATTAAGAAGAATTGTTGATAAGGGAGCAGGGACAGGTTGAACTGTTTACCCCCCTTTAGCTTCTAATATTTCTCATGAGGGGGCATCAGTTGATCTAGCTATTTTTAGACTTCACATAGCAGGAGTATCATCTATTTTAGGAGCAATAAATTTTATCTCAACTATTATAAATATAAACCCCCCTGGAATAAAATCTGATCGCCTTACTCTCTTCTCATGAGCAGTAAAAATTACTGCCATCTTACTCCTTTTATCCTTACCAGTATTAGCAGGAGCCATTACTATACTATTAACAGACCGTAATATTAATACAACCTTTTTTGACCCTGCAGGTGGGGGTGACCCAATTCTGTACCAACACTTATTTTGATTCTTTGGTCACCCAGAAGTTTATATTCTTATTCTTCCAGGATTCGGAATAATTTCTCATATTATTAGACAAGAGAGAGGAAAAAAAGAAGCTTTTGGTGTATTAGGAATAATCTATGCAATAATAACTATTGGACTACTAGGATTTATAGTTTGAGCTCATCACATATTCACAGTAGGAATAGATGTTGATACACGAGCTTACTTCACATCAGCCACAATAATTATTGCTGTTCCTACAGGAATTAAAATTTTTAGATGATTAGCAACATACCACGGGTCACAAATTAGATTAAGCCCAGCTACTTTATGATCTTTTGGATTTATCTTTCTTTTTACTATAGGAGGTTTAACTGGAGTTATTTTAGCTAACTCCTCAATTGATATTATTCTTCATGATACTTATTACGTGGTAGCTCATTTCCATTATGTTTTATCAATAGGAGCAGTATTCGCTATTTTAGCAGGAATTATCCAATGATTCCCCCTATTCACAGGTTTAACTCTTAATAATAAATATTTAAAAATTCAATTTACATCTATATTTATTGGAGTAAATTTAACATTCTTCCCACAACACTTTTTAGGATTAAGAGGAATGCCCCGACGTTACTCTGACTACCCAGATGCCTTTTATATATGAAACATAATTTCTTCATTAGGAAGAATAATTTCAATAATAAGAATTACTTATTTTATTTTTATCATCTGAGAAGCTTTTTCATCTAAACGAATAAATATTTCATCTCTTAATCTAGCATCTTCAATTGAATGATACCAGCATTTTCCCCCAGCAGAACATAATTATAATGAACTACCATTAATCTCCTCAAACTTCTAAAATGGCAGATTAGTGCAATGGATTTAAACCCCATAAATAAAGTTTAAACTTTTTTTAGAAATTTCTACATGAAAAACTTTAATACTACAGGATAGAGCTTCCCCTCTTATAGAACAACTTATATTCTTCCATGATCACACTCTATTAATTTTAATCATTATTACTATTTTAGTAGGTGAATTATTAATTTCTATAATCTTCAATTCATTTACTCACCGATTCTTATTAGAAGGACAATTAATCGAAACTATTTGAACAATTCTACCAGCATTCATTTTAATTTTAATTGCTCTACCATCCTTACGATTACTCTATATTATAGATGAAATTTATTCACCTTTATTAACAGTAAAAAGAGTTGGGCATCAATGATACTGATCCTATGAATATTCTGACTATAAAAATATTGAATTTGACTCCTATATAATTCCTCCTATAGAAATAAAATCATTTAATTTTCGTTTATTAGATGTCAATAATCGATTAATCATTCCATTTAATACACAAATTCGTATTATTACTACATCCAGTGATGTAATTCATTCTTGAACTGTTCCATCCTTAGGTATTAAAATTGATAGAACTCCAGGACGTTTAAACCAAACAACATTTAATATTAATCGAACAGGACTATATTTTGGTCAATGTTCAGAAATTTGTGGAGCAAATCACAGTTTTATACCTATTGTTATTGAAAGAATTTCACCCCCCTCATTTATTAATTGAATTAATTCTATAAATACTTAAACTACATTAGATGGCCGACAATAAGCACTGGTCTCTTAAACCATCACATAGTAAATAATTTACTTCTAATGAAAAATTTAGTTAAACTATAACGTTAGCCTGTCAAGCTAAAATTATCTTTTAGATAATTTTTTATTCCTCAAATAGCCCCTATATTATGAATAAACTTATATATATTCTTTAGAGCCCTCTTCTTTTTAATAATTATTAATAATTATTATATATTCACTTACCAAACTTCTAGAAAAAAAACTCTAGCAAATATAAAATTTATTACTTGAAAATGATAACTAATTTATTTTCTTCATTTGACCCCTCTACCTTCACAAAATTTAGACTAAATTGACTCAGATCTTTAATCATTTTTTTAATTATTCCTCCTATATTTTGATTAATTCCATCTCGATGAAACACATTATGAAATTGATTAATTAATACACTGTATAAAGAATTTAAAATCCTAATTAAATCTTCATCTTCTTTAGGAAGAAGATTAATTTTTATTAGACTTTTTAATTTAATCCTTTTAAATAATTTTATAGGATTATTTCCTTACATTTTTACATCTTCTAGGCATATAAGATTCTCCCTAACAATAAGTTTACCTCTTTGATTAAGCTTTATATTATATGGTTGAATCAATAATACTACTCACATATTTGCACATTTAGTCCCGCAAGGAGCTCCTACCCCCCTTCTGCCCTTTCTTGTATTAATTGAGACTACTAGTAACCTAATCCGCCCAGGCGCCCTAGCCATTCGTTTAACAGCAAATATAATTGCAGGCCATCTTTTATTAACTTTATTAGGAAACTCCGGCCCCACACTAAATTTATGAATAATTAATATTTTATTATTTGTACAATTTTTATTTCTATTACTTGAATTTGCTGTGTCTATTATTCAATCTTATGTGTTTTCTATTTTAACAACTTTATATTCTAGGGAAGTAACAAATTAATGACAAAAAATCATACCTTTCATTTAGTTGACCAAAGTCCTTGACCTCTTTTAGGTTCTTTAAGAACATTTTCTTTACTTATAGGATTTATTAAATGATTCCAATTTCAAGAAAGAAATCTTTTAATATTAAGTATTCTAACGACTAACCTAATTATATACCAATGATGACGTGATATTATTCGTGAAAGAACCTTCCAAGGAATACACACAACAAAAGTATCCCTTAACCTACGATGAGGAATAATTTTATTTATTTCATCTGAAGTTTTATTTTTTTTTTCCTTTTTTTGAGCATTTTTTCATTCAAGATTATCCTCAAGTATCGAACTAGGTATAAATTGACCTCCAAAAGGAATTATAACCTTCAACCCCTTAGAAATCCCCCTTCTTAATACTTTAATTTTATTGACCTCAGGGTTAAGAATCACTTGAGCCCATCATAGCTTAATAGAAAATAATTTTACCCAAGCTATCCAAGGATTAAGAATAACAGTAATCTTAGGTACCTACTTTACTTTCTTACAAAAATTTGAATACTTTGAAGCTAATTTCTCTATCTCGGATAGAATCTATGGTTCAACATTTTACATAACAACAGGCCTTCATGGAATGCATGTAATTATTGGTTCAGTATTCTTACTTATTTGTTTATTACGAGAAATTTTAAATCATTTTTCATCTAGCCATCACTTTGGATTTGAGGCTGCTGCCTGATACTGACATTTTGTAGATGTAGTTTGATTATTCCTTTATATTTCAATCTATTGATGAGGTAGATAAATTATTTATATAATATAAAAATTATATTTAACTTCCAATTAAAAAATTTACTTACAAGTAATATAAATAATAAAAATTATCTATTTCCAAATTACCCTAAGTTCACTAATTTCTTTTATCCTACTAATCATTTTAAATTTTTTATCAAAAAAAACTTTTTATGATCGTGAAAAAAATAGGCCTTTTGAGTGTGGATTCGACCCAAAAAATCTAGCCCGATTACCCTTTTCTTTACATTTTTTTTTAATTGCAATTATTTTTATTATTTTTGATATTGAATTAACTCTTTTACTCCCCTCTATCATTGCTCTTAAATCATCTAATTATTTATCTATTTCTTATTCTATAGTAATTTTTACTATAATTTTATTATTTGGTCTTTATCATGAGAATAATCAAGGATCCTTAAATTGAACAAGATAAGGATAATAGTTTACAAAAACATTTAATTTGCATTTAAAAGTCATCATCCTTGATTTATCTTTAATAAGAAACAAATTTTGTATTTAGTTTCGACCTAAAATTTTGGTATTATTAAATACCCTTATTTTAGTTAAAACCAAAAAGAGGTTAATCACTGTTAATGATTATATTGAAATAAATTTCTAACTAAAGAATTAAGAAAATCAAGATAAAGCTTCTAACTTTGTCTAAAGCGGAGAATAACCGTTTTTAATTCATACTTATTTATATAGTTTAAAAAACATTACTTTTTCAATGTAAAATTATATACTAGAATATATTATAAATATATTTAAGAATCAAAAATTTCCTTAGTATCTTCAATACTATGCTCTTATATAAGCTACTTAAATATAAAAAAATGAAAATTATAGACACAATTAAAAACCTCATTAAAAATAACTTTAAATGATTACGTGAAAATAACTGAAACGCCTTAGAATTAACAACCAAAATTTTAAATAAATTCACCCTTCCATAATACTCAAATCACCCTTGGTCATATTTAATAAAATAATGTTTACCCAAAAATAAAAATTTACTATTTACCCCATAAGTTGATAAAAATGGTAGATTTCATATTTGACCTATAAACATACTAAAATTTTTAATTATTATACTTTTTAAAGTAAAATAATAGTATATTTTTATTAAATTATACCCTAAAAAGCTACCAATAATAATAATAATTAAAGTTAATATTTTTATATACAAGGGTAATAAAATAAAATATGGTGTTATAAACATAAGTCACCTTAAACATCTTCCTATAAAAACAACGAAAATAACTATAAATCCCATTATTTTAAGTATAATTTTATTATTATCATCACTAAAAGACATTAAATTAATAAAATTGTTAGAGCCTATAAAAATATAATAAGATAAACGAACTGAGTAAGAAACCGTTAACCCAATAGAAAGATAAAATAAAATATAAACAAAAATATTATTTATATTAAGAGTAAATATTTCAATAATTAAATCCTTAGAATAAAACCCAGATATAAAAGGTAATCCACATAATGCTAAATTTCTAATATTTAAACAAACACAAGTTAATGGCATACATTTTAACATCCTTCCTATATAACGAATATCTTGATTATTACCTAATCTATGAATAATAACCCCAGCACACATAAATAATAAAGCTTTAAATAAGGCATGAATTAATAAGTGAAAAAATGCTAATTCTGCCCCACCTACACATAAAATAGTAATTATTATCCCTAGCTGACTTAAAGTAGATAGCGCAATAATTTTTTTTAAATCATACTCAAAATTAGCACAAGCTCCAGCTATGAACATAGTTAATAAAGAAAAAAAAAGTAAAAATATTAACAATGATTCAATAAAATTAGAAGCTACCCGAATCAACAAATAAACACCAGCTGTTACTAAAGTTGAAGAATGAACTAGAGATGAAACAGGAGTAGGAGCTGCTATTGCAGCTGGCAACCAAGAAGAAAAAGGAATTTGAGCTCTTTTTGTTATAGCAGCTAATAATATATATATATAAATTAAACCTGTTTCATCTTCTCCACAAAAATCTTTATAAAATATAAAATTTCACCTACCTAAATTAGAAGATAAAGCAATTCTTATTAATAAAGCAGCATCCCCTACACGGTTAGATAGGGCAGTCAATATCCCAGCATTATAAGACTTTACATTTTGATAATAAATTACTAAAATATAAGATACTAAACCTAATAGGTCTCACCCTAATAAAATAACAATTAAATTTAAACTTATAATTATAAATATTATTGAAATAATAAATAATACTACTAATAAATTAAACCGTTTTAAATTTTTATCATCCCCTATATAACCTCTAATATATTTGAAAATAAGAGCTGAAATAAATAAGACAAATCCTATAAAAATGGAACTAACCCAATCTATAAAGATAATATAAGAAACTCTTAAAGAATTTAAATTTAATAAATAAAATTCTAAATAAATCCTTCAATCATCTCTCAATATAAAACCCCCAATTAAATTTATAATAAAAGAAAACAATAAAAATAAATAAAAATTTATATTACATAAAAAAAT